GCCCTGCTAAATGGTGATTCAACATAGATTCTACATCTTGGAACCAAGCCAACTTTGGAGCTGCTTTGTGATAATGGAACCAACCAGCAAAAAGCATTAAGGCCGCGAAAACCAATGCGCCAATTGCGGTACAATAAAGTTGTAATTCACTAGTTATTCCAGATGCTCGCCAAATCTGAAAAAAGCCAGAGGTTATTTGTATTCCTCGGAAGCCTCCGCCCACATCTCCATTCAGGATTTCTTGGCCCACTATTGGCCAAACCACCTGAGCACTAGGTCCAATGTGAGTAGGATCACTCAGCCATGCTTCATAATTCGAAAAACGAGCACCGTGGAAATACATGCCACTCAACCAAAGAAAGATGATAGAGAGTTGGCCAAAATGGGCACTAAATACTTTTCGAGAGATTTCCTCCAAATCATTGGTATGACTATCAAAATCGTGAGCATCAGCATGTAGGTTCCAGATCCAAGTGGTAGTATCAGGTCCCTTAGCTATTGTTCTTGAGAAATGACCGGGTTTAGCCCATTCCTCAAAAGAAGTTTTTATGGGATCCCTATCTACCAAAATTTTGACTTCTGGTTCCGGCGAACGAATAATCATTGAGTCCTCCTCTTTCCGGACAACACATACAAAGAAACCCGCCAACAGTCACTCAAGTAATTAGTGAACCGATGAAAGATGCTTAGAATTTTTTTCTTTATCTTCTATCTTCCATCTATTCATCTATTTTCTTTAGTTATTCACTAGAGCAATTATGATCTGGAAGTCGATCTGGGGCAAGTGTTCGGATCTATTATGACATATCCATAGGGTGCTTAACGGACCCTTTTTTTAATAAAAAAGTTTTTGTACCTTTACATTGGTACACAAAGAGTTTTTTTATAACCTAATCTAGTATATTCATATTTCAATTATAAGTTCCGAAATGTAGCCTTTTTTTTTTTATGGAGGATATTATCCTATTTCAATAAACGCTTATTAGTTATTACTAATAAACATTCTAGTATGGATATTTAGTCATTTTCAAATCTCTTTTATTCGTTTTAATAGTCGAAAAAAAAAATAGAAAAAACTAGTATAGATATTCTCATATTCATGTACTACTTATCCCTAGAGAATATCAGATGAAATAGAACGATTTTAGAAAAGGATATAATGAAATTTTTTTTATTGGTTCTTCTGATAGAAAAAGGGATCCGTTTTATTTGACCGAGAGGGCCAAGAAACTAAAAAATTATTAATTGTAATTGTAAAAACAAATAAACAAATATTGTAATTGTAAAAACAAATAAACAAATAAAGGTATAATATTATAATATAATAAAAAAAAAGAAACAAAGGAAAAGTTCTTATTCGAAGCGCCTCGTGATCGTCAACCAATTCTGTGCTTCAATATAATTACCAGGAGTAAGCGTTATAGCCTGTTTCCAATACTCAGCGGCTTGAGCGAACCAAGCCTCCGCCATTTCAGAATCTCCTTGTTGAATGGCTTGTTCTCCACGGTCGGAATAGGCGGGTCAATTCCCTCCCTGAGAACCGTACTTGAGAGTTTCCTACCTCATACGGCTCGACAACCAACTCTTTTGTTTTGGTGTACCAGTTTTTTAACTTTACTATTTTAACTTTATATCTAATTGAATGATATTTCTTAGAGATATTAGATTTGGTTTTTCTTGGATGAAACAAAAGATAGTAATTACATGAGTTTCAAACTTTCATTTTTATTTAATTAATATGGTTTTAATTAATATATTAATTAATATAATAAGTTTTATCTTTTCTCCTACCTTCAGAAAAGAAAGAAATCTCCACTGGTTTTAGATATTATAGTTTTCTGAAAGGTAACTATCCCGTTTTCATATAAAAATTTATATAGAATCTTTGAAAAAGACTTTTTTTCATACTTCATAAAAAAGAAAAAGACTTACTGTCTTTAGGATCTGATGCTACACCGCTGCTCAATACCTTAGGGGATCCACTCTATTACATAAGTCGATTCCTAAGATTTATCTCATATTATGATATAAATAAACAGCTCTTGTTGTATCGGTCAAAAACCCTTCCAATTGATCTTTACGGTGCTTCCTCTATCAATTAAATCTTTTTTTATCCATAGAAAAGAAAGTATTTAGGCATATCTAGTCTTCACTTCATATTTTGATCTATGAAGTTTAGTTATTTGCTACAGCTGATAAAAAATCGTTTTGGACGATGCTTATGTAGAAAGCCCTTTTTTTATGTTTCTAGTATTTCATTGACTAGCCGTTCGTTCTTTTTTTCTATAGTGGAGATAGTCGCACGTAATGACAGATCACAGCCATATTATTAAAAGCTTGTGGTAAAAAGGGGTTTCGTTCTAATGCCCGAAAATAATATTCTAAAGCTTTGGTATGTTCCCCATTACTTGTGTGAATAAGGCCTATATTATAGAGTATATAACTTCGATCATAGGGGTCAATTTCTAGTCGCATAGCTTCATAATAATTCTGTAATGCTTCCGCATAATTTCCTTCAGATTGAGCTGACATCCGTTACGGTCGTCATTCGCTTTAACGAATTCTCCGTTTCAGAACCGTATGTGAGATTTTCATCTCATACGGCTCCTCCTTTAGGTGCATAATGATAATAATATATGGAAAAATTTCATGTCATTATGATCTCAGTGGGGCTAATGTTTTTACACGAAATCGCTAGCCAACCTTCTTGCAAAAGACCTTTTCTTACTACCAAGTGGGTTCATGCTAGATAAAAATAAAAAAGTAAACTCTAAAAATTTCTTTGTTCTCAACGCCCCTAAATTTCCAGGAATTAGTCACTTCAACAGTCTTCAATGGTTATACGGGTATCCAAAGTACGAACGAGATGGATGTTTATTGTTCCAACCATTTTAATTAGTCCCAATCCTAACGAAGAAGAAGAAAGAAAAGGAATCATTTTGAATAAAGTTTTCGTGTTGTTAATTTCTCGGCGTAGTGCTTCTTCCCCCATGCCTCCTATTCGTATATTGTATTAGTGTAGTAGGATTGATCTGTAATACGGGAACCATAGGTAAAAACCTTTTGCTCAATACTAGAATTCACAATTCAAGCATCTAAGGTTGCATTAATCGTGGATACATGACAGAAGGGATTGTTTTTTTTATATTATAAACTTCACCTTCAAAAGCGTAAATTTTTTTTAATACTCATTTTTCTTGCTATTTCAAATTGGTGAGAAAAAAATAATGATAATCAAATCGCACCATCTCTGTAATAAGTAAATGCCTCTTTTTCTCCGGACGTTGTCGGAATGACTCGTAATAAGATATCGGCTACAATTGTAAAGGTTTTATCAATAAAATTTCCATTTATACGTGATCTTGGCATAGGTAGTAATCCATTCTATAACTCTTTTTATTTCCTTTACCTTTTCTTTTGTGATAAAATTTTTTCACAAACAAAGGAATTGTATAGTACGAACTAACATAAAAGCGGACTCGTTAAAATAAAAAAACCTTCTATCTACTTCCAATTTTTTTGGTCAAAAAAGATATCTATTAACTATAATCTAAAAAACGATGAATAACTCGCTATTCACCCAGGTACTTAGTCATAATTCTGATGTCGGAGAGATGGCCGAGTGGTTGAAGGCGTAACATTGGAACTGTTATGTAGACTTTTGTTTACCGAGGGTTCGAATCCCTCTCTTTCCGTACTTTCAACTAATTCACTAATTTTACGTGATTGACCACAATGTATCAAATCAAATAAAAAAGAATAGATAGAAAATATATCTTTCTTTCATATGGAAAATGCTGGAAAGAGCAAACAAGGGATCCAAACCTCCCTACCAATCTCTGATACATGAATAGGAAAAAGATTCCCTGACAAAATCCCTTACCTTGTGCCTTTTTATTTTTAATAAAAAAAGAGGGCAAAGGGGAGTTGTCCGAACTCTGGTTTTTAATTATTTTTTTTACTTAAGTTAGGTTTATTAAGTCTGGCGAGAGTAATATTCTACGACAAGCAATTCATTTATTTTCAAACCGACGCATTTCCTATCTATTATTTGATTGACTAACCCTTCATATTGTAATGTGTGAAGAGTCAGATGGTTTGGCAATTCCTCGGGGGCAGATGAATGAAGAAGATTTTGAACCAAAGTTCTAGAGTTTTGTTCATCCTTCACTGTAATAATATCTCGGGGTTTGCAGCGATAACTCGGTATATCAACTATACGAGCATTAACTAAAATATGCCCGTGGTTAACTAATTGGCGCGCTTGAGGAATAGTCAAAGCCATCCCCAATCGAAAAAGGATGTTATCCAAACGCATTTCCAGTAATTGTAGTAAAACTTGACCTGTTGACCCCTTGGCTTTTCCGGCGATACGAACATATTTAAGTAATTGGCGTTCTGTAAGACCATAATGAAAACGCAATTTTTGTTTTTCTTCTAAACGAATACGATATTGAGATTTTTTTCCGGGACGTGATTGGTTTCTAAGATCGCTTCCTGCCCTAGGCCTTTTACTAGTTAGTCCCGGTAACGCCCCCAGACGGCGTATTTTTTTAAAACGAGGCCCTCGGTAACGTGACATAAAAACTCCTTTTTTATTGAAATTGTACAAAAACTAAACAAAATTAAAACTGAACTAAATGATAATGATAAATGACGTGAAATCCACTCCAATAAACTATTGTAATACAAAGAGTAAGAAGATATATTCTCTCAATATACAGATTTTATTTATTGTATATACAATATATATAAATCAAATAAATCAACAAAATTTTACTTTATTTTCTTGATTTATTTTGTAAAGATCTAACCCTTTTACCCAATATATATTCCTATATCCTATATCCTATATGGAAGTTTAGACTCCATAATATAAATGGAGTGGTAACTCGTGGAAAAAGGTGAAAGAAGTCTTTTCACTCTTCTTTGACGTTGAAAGTACATTAAAAATAATGTAAAAAACAAAAAAAAATATAGAAAAGCCAGCTATCGGAATCGAACCGATGACCATCGCATTACAAATGCGATGCTCTAACCTCTGAGCTAAGCGGGCGAAAATAAAATAGCGCATGCATACAAATTAACAAAACTACTAGATCATATCAATTAAATATTCTATTAATATTTTTCCTTATCTATTTAGAATTAATACTATATATTCTAAAACAGAATACAGAATATAACTCAAATAAATAGTGACTATCATTAAATAAATAAAACATAACCTTAATTATTAATTAATAGAATATAGCAATATATCGACTTTTTTGATTTGATTAGTTTCTAAATACGAAAATCTTAATTAGATCAGAAATCCCTTTTTTTAAGTTAAATGATATCTGATTTGAAATTATTGTTTTTTTGTTCTAACCTCATGCTATTATTATTATTTTATACTTTTTTTATTTTTATTTCTATTTTTATTTCTAATATTATTATTATATAATTATTAGAATTAATATTCAAAATGAATAGTTGAATAGAATTTTTTTGAATTATTCGAATTTCAAATCTACTAAGTTAAGTGGACTTATAATCTTTTTCCATTGCACACTCTATAATGATAAGAATTATAACTTTCAATAATAATCATAAATTGCTTTTCATGGAAGTAAAAAAAAAAAGAATCGATCGTTCAACTATTTATTCAAATTTCAGACAAATATGAGAAAAGGGAGAAGATATATATATTATGTAATATAGAACCATATTGAATTGCAAATACAAAAATGATAGAATCTTTGTTGATTAGACTAAATCAATATGGATGGGGATAACAAAAAAATGAAAGAAGATACCAAAGAAATAAAAAAAGTATCTACAGGTAATGAATTCCAAGGTTTCGGCATAATAAAAAGTGTAAAGACATCATAATGAGATCCTAATCTCAAAGCAAAAAAGGGGATATGGCGGAATTGGTAGACGCTGCGGACTTAATTGGATTGAGCCTTGGTATAGAAACCTACTAAGTGATAACTTTCAAATTCAGAGAAACCCTGGAATTAACAACGGGCAATCCTGAGCCAAATCCTGGCTTACGCGAACAAACCAGAGTTTAAAAAGCGGATAGGTGCAGAGACTCAATGGAAGCTGTTCTAACAAATGGAGTTCACTACCTTGTGTTGATCAAATGATTCACTTCATAGTCTGATAGATGCTTGGTGGAACTTATTAATCGGACGAGAATAAAGATAGAGTCCCATTCTACATGTCAATACTGACAACAATGAAATTTGGAGTAAGATGAAAATCCGTTGACTTTTAAAATCGTGAGGGTTCAAGTCCCTCTATCCCCAACGCTACTCCCCAGTCTTTCTTTTTTTTTTTTTTAGTTATTTAAGAATTCATTATATTTTTTCATTCATCCTACGCTTTTACAAACTAGAATTTTTTTCTTATTATTCTTATTATACTTATTATTCTTATTATATAAAATTATATAAAAATATCATATACGTACAAATGAGAAAGAAATATCGATTTGAATTTTTGACAATCTATATCTTTTTTCATTTACTACTTTTGCGTTTCTTTTAATTGACATAGACCTAAGTCATCTAGTAAAATGAGGATGATACTTCGGTAATGGCCGGGATAGCTCAGTTGGTAGAGCAGAGGACTGAAAATCCTCGTGTCACCAGTTCAAATCTGGTTCTTGGCATCGGATTGATTAATTTTGATAAGTTTATACGTTTAAAATTAAACGTATCTTTAGTAAAAAAGTGCAATCATCTTTTACCCCCCCCCTTGTTCATATTGTGGATCGATCTATTCAAAAAGAATGTGTAATACTTTATACATAATACGTCTTCAAAAGGAAAGGTTAACTTAGTTCTGTTTGAAAGAATCAAAAAAAAAAAAGGTCTATATCTATAGTTGAAGGGCAGAAATACCCCAAGATTCATTAAATACAATAGAAATCTAATTGTATCCCCCTGATTTATTGCTTTCCGATCTGATTTATTCATTCCCAGTTATGTGACTAAAGTTAACTAAGTTATGTGCGCGATACAAAGTTCATAATGCAGAACTCTTTTTTTTTAGTTCATCCTATTGGCTCGGCTTTTACGAAAAAAAGTATCTTTCAAATTGGAGATCAAGCTATCTATAATAATATTAATGAGACCTCAGTTCTTCTGTTTGTTTGATCTAAAAAAGAATCGAATTAAAATGAAAAATAAATAGAAGGTCTGTAGTTATATAAGTTAAGATTCATTTTTTATCATTCAATAAGCATCTTGTATTTCATAAAAATTAGGGGCAATATAATCCTTACGTAAAGGCCACCCTATCCAACTTTCGGGCATTAAGATCCGTTTCAGTCGTGGATGGCTATCATAAGTGATTCCTAACATATCATAAGATTCCCGCTCTTGAAAATCGGTACTTTTCCAAACCCAGAAAACAGATGGAAGTTTAGGATTACTCCTATGAGTAAATACTTTTATGCAGACTTCTTCCGCTGGATTGACACCATATTCTATTCTCGTAAGATGATACACACTGGCTAAGAGACCACCTGGTGCTACATCATAGGCACATTGCGAACGTAAATAATTGTAACCATATACATATAAAATTACAGCAATAGAATGCCAATCTTCGGGCTTTATTTGTAAAGTCTCTATTCCTTGGTAATCGAAGCCCAACGATCTATGAACCAGCCCGCGTTTGGCTAGCCAAACGGACAAAGTGCCCTGCATCTTTTTTATTTCCCCCACACCTTTTTTATATAAAATAAGTATTTCACAGTTACCATGAGTTCTAAATTTATTAATATTTTTTTCTGATTCTCTAAAACCCTCCCTAATTCACTAATTCGTGGGAAGATACTGGACTTTTGTATTTAAAAAATGTTTCAGTAGAGATCTCTGAAGTAGATGATGGTGGATAGAGTAATTCTTGATCATAATTTCCAGTATGCGTACTGCGCACAACAAAAAACTTGTGATTGGTAGTAAAACACCGATTACCTTGTTGAGGTCTAATTCGATCCATATAGATTTCTCTAGCTATTTTCTTACGAAGCTTTGTTATAGCGTCTATAACAGCCTCTGGTTTAGGTGGACAACCCGGCAAATAGACATCTACAGGAATTAACTTATCAACTCCGCGAACAGTACTATAAGAATCGGTACTGAACATCCCCCCTGTAATTGTACACGCTCCCATAGCAATAACATACTTTGGTTCAGGCATTTGTTCATATAATCTCACTAAAGAAGGAGCCATTTTCATTGTTACTGTACCTGCTGTTAAAATAAGGTCCGCCTGTCTAGGACTTGATCTTGGTACTAGCCCATAACGATCAAAGTCAAACCGGGAGCCTATTAATGAGGCAAATTCAATGAAACAACAACTGGTACCATAAAGAAGCGGCCATAGACTGGAAAGTCTTGACCAATTTGAAAGATCATTTAACGTAGTTGAAATAACTGAATTTTTTGTTGTTCGATCAAGTACGGGAAACTTAATGGAATTCATAATTGTTTCAATGGTTTTTTTTTATTTTTTTTATTGTACAAGTATGCAGGAAACGAACTAAGACCATTCCAATGCTCCTTTTCGCCATGCATAAACTAAACCAAGAATTAGGATAAGCACGAAAATTAAAGCTTCTATAAAAGCAGATACCCCCAGTACATCGAAACTCATTGCCCACGGATACAGAAAAACTGTTTCAACATCAAAAACAACAAAAACTAGAGCAAACATATAATAACGGATTCGAAATTGTAACCAAGCATCCCCGATCGGTTCTATACCTGATTCATAACTAGAAAGTTTCTCTGGCCCCTTCCTAATTGGAGATAAAACTCCGGAAATTAGAAATGCCAAAACAGGAATAGCACTTGATATTATTAAAAAGGCCCAGAAAATATCATATTCGTAAAGCAGAAACATAGACAAACTCCTATGAATGTGAAAAAAAAAGCCCGCTTAGTCAATTCCAATCGGAGTGGATTGGGCAAGGGATATAGAACTTTTGAGTCAAAACAAAAATTCAGGTTAATTGAATCATTTATTTTCCTTTGATTGCTGTGGTAGACGTCTCATTTTAATATTTATTTGTAATCTTATTTGCAGTACACTTATTACTTATTATTTCCAATCCAAGTTTCTATTACTAATAGTTTCTAATATTAATAATATAATATTATTAATATTAATAACTAGTAATTTTTTGTATTTCTGTTTATGAAATTTGGTTTATATTTTTTTTTTATGTAAAAAAAAAAAATTTAGAAAAATCTCTGCGTTTTAAAAATTATGCCGTATCAAAAAATCCAGAAAGACTTTATCATACCCATCTTACTTAGTATTAAATAGATTTAATTTAGGTTGAATTTAACTAGCTTTCTGTTTTTATCTTTAAAAAGGGCCGTATCAGAAAAAAAGTAACCAGGCTTGAGTGGGGATACAAAAAACTAAAGTATTTTTAACTTTATTATTGTAGCCAGTGAACGAGGAAAATTAATATAAAAAAATCCACTTACGACTCTGAAAATTAATGAAGTGAAGAAAAAAGTTTATTCAAAATTATAAGTATCTATCTAGATCTATCGATAGATAGTGATTGGATCCATTCAAATAAAATTAGGCTTTCTGTTTTATTCTGAAGGATCCCCGGGACTTATGGTTTAGGGTATGGAATTTTTTTTATGAACCAAACCAAGTAATGGAAAGTAACCGGTTAGAAATCAAATAAAGAATTCAATAAATAATAAGTAAAAAAATTATCCAATTATGTTGATTTGAATGTCGTTTAGTTAGAATAAATTTCTTAGTTAGGGCTATACGGACTCGAACCGTAGACCTGCTCGGTAAAAGAGTTCGAACTTATTATTATCAAAATGATTTGAACTCTTTCAAAGACCCAACATGCATTTTTTTTTGCATTGGGCTCTTTCATTAACTGATAGAAAGATCAGTTAGTCTACCATATTTTTTCTTAAAAAAAAAAGATAAGAAATGGTTCCAAGTACTCTGATTGATT